ATAAAGAATAATAGGAAAAAAAAGATAGAATTGAACAACCGTACGGGCATTATCTTTTGTGCATTGCATACGGCTCTACAATAAAATTGACCCTTACCTTCCATTGAAGAAAGAGAAAAATAGAATCTATCAGACCCAGATGGATAAATGATCAAATTGCCACCCTTCCTTTCAGAGGAGTTAAAAAATACTATGATGGCTCCGTTGCTTTCTATTTTGAAATTGATTCTTTTTTTTGTCTTTGATTCAGCAATCCCAAAGTTTCTTTTTGATCCAATCAAATAAGGAAAAATCTTGTTTTTTTTTTCGCCCTCTTTTTTTATAACATAAATATTGTTAAGAGCCCTTCGGTGTGAAAACAAAAAAGTTTGTGACGCTGAACTGGACTCCCGATAGATAAGAGAAATCGGAAATACCTTTTATCTCATACTACTCTCTCGATACATAATCGAATCTTTTGAAAAAAAAACAAGACAAAAATTTTGCATATCGAATTCGAAGTGCCATGCTATTATTACTTAATATTCATATGGCGAAGGCATAGTCTTCTTTTTTCTCTCAAATAAAAAAAAACCTCATTGGCGCCAAGCGTGAGGGAATGCTAGACGTTTGGTAATTTCTCCTCCAACCAAGATAAAAGATCCCATTGATGCGGCTAATCCCATGCATATTGTATGGACATCTGGTCGCACAAATTGCATAGTATCATAAATAGCTACTCCAGGTATTACCCATCCGCCAGGAGAGTTTATAAACAAATACAGATCTTTGGTATCATCCTCGATACTGAGATATACCATAAGACCAATAAGTTGATTCGAGATCTCGCTATCAACTTCTTGGCCTAAAAAAAGTAATCTTTCTCGATAAAGTCGGTTGATTAGGGTAAAATTGTATCCCTTAGGAACCGTACATGCACCTTTTGACGCATACGGTTCAAAAAACAATTGCGAAAAAAAAAAGAATCAATGTATAGATTCAAGTCCTCTTTCTTTGTTCCTATTCTTTTTTCATAGCAGGTTTTTTCTGACTTCTAATGAAAGGACTTTTTCTTCGATTTTTCAATAAAGACGAATTTGAACTTCTTTCTTCCTTATAATAGAAAAAAAGTCACTAAACTTATCGAATTAACTTCTCATTGATGTATTGTTTCATCGAGATTCAATCCAAATCACGATGGTATTTTCTTGTTCCTGAATGGGTCTCTTTCATCTTTTTAGGTTTATGCTCTACTCCGGGTAAAGATCCGCCCGATTTTGATTTGCACATATAGGACAAATCTTCCCATTACCATTTCTTTTTGTTATGACTTTCTTTTTTTTTTTCAATTCATTTCATACCTTTCACCAAGTATTTAGTTTGAGATTCCCTCGCTTGACAAATAGGATCTCTTTACAAATACCAAACAGGAATCATTTATGATACAAGTAGTAATCATAGATATATTACCAATTGGGTTTTTTCTAAACGGAGCCTGGATACTTCATTTTTTAGTCCAACCAAGCCAACCATAAATTATTCTAATTGATAATAGTAATGTGAATCCCCCCAAACAATGGATCTAATTGCGCTTCACGCTCCAAATTTTTGATGATTCAATTTATCTTTCTTGGGCGAAACAGAGGATATCTCGATCGGGGGAGAGAACGGGGAAATCCCATATGACCCAATATATCTGACAAGTCGCACTATACGTCAACCCAAGATGCATCTTCCTCTCCAGGAGTTCGGAAAGGTACTTTTGGAACACCAATAGGCATTAATTGAAAGAAAAAAGAACTAAGTACTATATTTTACTTTGATGTGGAAACGTAACAACATTATTTTATTGTCTTTATAATATTGGTTTTATCGTATTTATTTTATCCATAGATTAGAAAAATTCATAAAGAAAGACAAAAGAAGAAATAAAGGAAAATTTTGGCGAATAGGGCCTTCTAATGAGGAATAAGGAAGGACACATTTACTGATAGAAAATGGTATCAACCACCCATTGCGTATTGGTACTTATCGGGTATAGAATAAATCTGCTTCTCTTTGTTCCTACGAATAGAATTGTTTCATTATTACCAATAGAATAGAACAAATAGTAACCCTTGTTCAGTGGATTATTTCAGAACAAGGGGAGTCCATAGAATAGTCATAGTATAGCTTTTCCAATGCAATAAAGTTACGTAGTGTCTATTTATCTTTGATAAAGAGGTATTTTCCATGGGTTTACCTTGGTATCGTGTTCATACCGTTGTATTGAATGATCCCGGTCGGTTGCTTTCCGTTCATATAATGCATACAGCTCTGGTTGCTGGTTGGGCAGGTTCGATGGCTCTGTATGAATTAGCAGTTTTTGATCCTTCTGACCCCGTTCTTGATCCAATGTGGAGACAGGGTATGTTTGTTATACCTTTCATGACTCGTTTAGGAATAACCAATTCATGGGGAGGTTGGAGTATCACAGGAGGTACTGTAACGAATCCGGGGATTTGGAGTTACGAAGGTGTAG